TGATATCCGCGATTCCTCTCGATTTGTAATCCAATACACAAATGAATGGGTTCCGTTAGATTAGCTATATACTGTGTGTTATCAACGATTTCCACAGAAGTTGGTAAGATGATGTCTTGAGCAGTTACACATCCAGGACCCTTGACACAAATAGACGCATTGCGAGTTCCATATAGATTACTTCTCAATACAATTTCTTTCAAATTCATTAAAATTTCATGTACTGATTCTTGAATACCTACTATGGTAGAATATTCATGTGGTATTTTTTCAAATTTTGCACGGGTGATACATGTTCCTTCTATTTCACCAAGCAAAGCTCTTCGCATCGCAATGCCTATTGTATCGGCTTGCCCTTTCATAAGGGGAGATAGAATAAAGCGTCCATAATAAAGACGCTTACTGTCTGCTCTTGATTCAACACACTTCCACTGTAGTGTCCGAGTAGATACTCTTACTTTCTCTCGAACCATAATAATATTATTTGATCAGATCATTGAATCGTTTATTTCTCTTGAAATCTCTTTCATTTTTATTTCTATACACGTCTTTTTTTAGGAGGTCTACAGCCATTATGTGGCATAGGGGTTACATCACGTACGAAACTTAATAGTATACCACTTCTACGAATAGCTCTTAATGCTGCATCTCTTCCGAGACCAGGACCTTTTATCATGACTTCTGCTCGTTGCATACCTTGATCTACTACTGTCCGAATAGCATTTCCTGCTGCGGTTTGAGCAGCAAATGGTGTCCCCCTTCTTGTACCATTGAATCCACAAGTACCGGCGGAGGACCAAGAAATTACCCGACCCCGTACATCTGTAACAGTCACAATGGTATTGTTGAAACTTGCTTGAACATGAATAACTCCCTTTGGTATTCTACGTGTACTTTTACGTGAACCACTACGGGTATTCCTACGTGAACCAGTTCTTGGTATAGATTTTGCCATACTTTATCATCTCATAAATAAAAATTCGAGATATATGGATATATCCATTTCATGTCAAAACAGATCCTATTTTTTTTCATTGGGTCCTTTACGTTAGAGAGCCCCTTTTCAAAAGATTATCCTTGTCTTTGTTTATGTCTCGGATTAGAACAAATTACTATAATTCGTCCTCTTCTACGGATCAGTCGACATTTTTCACAAATTTTACGAACGGAGGCCCTTATTTTCATAGTTGTCGTTCCTTAACTTAATTCTGACTCTATTTATTGGAAGAAAATAAGTTTCTTGAAATGTTGAACCTCAAATTGTATCCCCATCAAGGGAATGCTGAAGTTGAAAAAACAACTTAATCATTCGAATCCTTGTTGTGGCATCTATAAATTATACGCCCTCTGCTTGAATCATAACGACTTACTTCAATTTTGCCCCTCTCCCCCCATAGTATACGTGTAAAACTCCGTCGGATCCTTCATGAAACATAACCTAGAATTAGATCTTCATTATCGAAAAACCCTGAGCATACATACCATTGAGAAGGAGAAGTGATTCATTAATGAAACCTTACTGAATCCATTTTTTTGTTCTTTCATTCTAGGGAAAAGCCCTAGAAGTATCACCTAATGTAGTAGGAATGATATCAACTAACCCACCCTTTTTTCTTTTGACAAATAGGAAATTCCGGATCCAATTCGGATATCAGAACAGAAAGATTACCATATATAACACAAAATTTCTCCGCCGATTCCTTCTAGTCGAGCCTCTCGGTCTGTCATTATACCTCGAGAAGTAGAAAGAATTACAATCCCCATCCCGCCTAAAATTCTAGGAATTCGTTGATAGTTCGAATAGATTCGTAGGCCAGGCCTACTGATACGTTTTAAATTTAAAATAGTTCGATAGGGTCCTTTCCTATTCCTTCTATGTCGTAGGGTTAAAACCAAAAAATATTTGTTGTTTTCCTGATGCTTCCTCACGTTTTTGATAAAACCTTCTCTTAAAAGTATTTTAACAATGTTTTCCGTGATGTTAGTGGATGCTATTTGAATCGTCCCTTTTCTATTCATGTCAGCATTTCGTATAGAGGTTATTATGTCAGCAATAGTGTCCCTACCCATGATAAACTAAAATTTTGGTTGCCTCCCATTTTTGATATAATCAACATGCTATTTTTTATTTATTTTTTAATTTTTATATTTTTGTTATTAAATAAAGGGATATGCGTCCGATACAACCTAATCCACTAATTACTTTATTTCATCCAAATACTATGTATAATATAACTATATTACGTATGATCTCATCTTATAATACTTCAGGTGCTAATGAAACTATTTTAGTGAAATTTAACTGTCTCAATTCTCGGGCAATCGCACCAAAAACTCGAGTTCCTTTTGGATTTCCTTCTTGATCAATCACAACTGCAGCATTATCATCATATCGTATTATCATACCGTTGTCACGTTTAAGTTCTTTACAAGTACGTACAATTACAGCTCTGATCACCTCTGATCTTTCTAGAGGTGTGTTTGGTAATGCTTCCTTGATCACAGCAACAATAATGTCACCGATATGAGCATATCGGCGATTACTAGCTCCTATGATTCTAATACACATTAATTCTCGGGCCCCGCTGTTATCCGCTACATTCAAATGGCTTTGAGGTTGAATCATATCATTTTTGAATCTGTTCTTTCAATGTTAATGCAAAGGGCGAAGTAAAAAAAAAAAGAAATATTGTTTGTCAAAAAGAAACCTGCAATTTTTTTTATCCCCAAGACTTCTTTTCTTTGGTTCTACGTTCCTATCCCGAAATAATAAATTGAGTTCGTATAGGCATTTTGGACGCCGCTATTGAAATAGCCTTTCTGGCTATATTTTCTGCTACTCCGCCCATTTCATAAAGTATTCGACCTGGTTTAACGACAGCTACCCAATATTCGGGAGATCCTTTACCCGAACCCATACGTGTTTCCGTAGGTCTTACCGTAACTGGTTTGTCTGGAAATATACGTACCCATATTTTTCCACCACGGCGCACATTTCTTGTCATTGCTCGTCGCCCTGCTTCTATTTGTCTAGATGTGATCCAAGCGGGTTCAAGTGCCTGAAGAGCATATTTACCGAAACAAATACGATTACCTCGATAAGATATTCCTTTCATTCTTCCTCTATGTTGTTTTCGAAATCTGGTTCTTTTAGGGTTATAGTTGATGGTTCTTTCTCAATTCCATCTCTACTACAGAACCGGACATGAGAGTTTCTTCTCATCCGGCTCATCGCGAATGAAACGATTCGAATTTGAGAATTTTATGAAAATATACTGAATCATGGATTCTTTGAGATTTCATCTAATCTATTAGAAATTTCTATATCTTGTTTGGATATATACTTAAACATGTATTTTTTTTCTAGATAATTATTTCTATTTCTAGATAATGAGATAATGTGGTTTTTTTCTAACGAATCTTTATTTTGTTTTGCCTTTGATCATATTATCATATTGGATCGAACAAGATTGAGTAATCTAATAAAAACCTTCGCGGGCGAATATTTACTCTTTCAATATCTATTTTAGTTGTAGGGTTAGCTCATGAATTCTCGGAATAAATGAATTGGTCCCTGGTTCGTTCCGCCATCCCACCTAATGAATTATTAGGATTCATTTTTCAATAGAATCTTACGTATTCATAGGTTCCATCGTTCCCGTCGCTTCGCAATTAATGGTTAGGTTTGAATTCTACAATGGAGCCCCTCAAGAAATTTGTTCTTGAGTCAATCTTTTTAGTCTTTATTGGCTCGAGGCTCTGGATTTTTTTCTATGAATAGATTCATATACTTATTTATGGATGAATCAGTATTGATGCTTTATTACACTGCCTTTTATGAGATGACTCATAAACCTTACATATATTGGAATCCTATATCATTGATATTCTTTTTCTTTCTTTCTCTCAACCTTCCCTTTATCTGCATACTTTTTTTATATCATAATCAGAATCAGATTGATTTTTTTTTGTTTATGTAAGAAAGATTTCAGTTGCTACAATGATATGACCAATATATCATATCTTGACTGCTTTTTTGTATCCAGATAATGTGAAACGATGAGTTGGTTATTAGTTATATAGTTATTAGTTCACAGTAGGGGTCTGTCCATTTTTTTGGAATTCTATCCTATAAAAAAAACCAACGAGTCGCACACTAAGCATAGCAATTATATGAAATCATCAATCAAATTTTTATTCAAACCTATAAAATTGCTTATTTTTTTGATTTAAGAGAAAAAGCATGAAAAGAAAAAGTTTTTTTTGATTCTATTTTTTTTTATCAATGGATATAGTGTAAAGAGTAAAGCCAGGGAAAGTATTCTTATTCCCAAAATATCCAAATTTTGATGCCTAATACTCCATAGACCGTTAGGACTCCATAGGAACAATAATCAATTTTAGCTCGAATGGTTTGTAGAGGAACCCTACCTTCTCTCATCCATTCGACACGTGCAATTTCTTTTCCGTCGAGGCGACCTGCAATTTGTACTTGAATTCCTTTTGTATCTGCCTGTTCGGTTAATTCAATAGCCTTTTTTATTGCTTTGCGAAATGAAACTCTATTCTTTAACTGTCCGGCTATAAATTCTGCAAGAATATTAGGGTGCCCATAAGGGTTTGTAATTCTTGTAATAGCAATGTTGAGTTTTCGGTTCACACAATTAAGTTCTTTTTGTACATTCATCTGTAATTCTTCGATTCTTCGCGTCTTGCCTTCGAGTAATAACTTTGGGAATCCCATATAAATTATGACTTGAATCAGATCAATTCTTTTTCGAATTTCTATGCGTGCAATTCCCTCCACACCAGAGGATATTCTCATATTTTTTTGTAGATAATTCTTGATACAATTTCGTATTTTTTGATCTTCTTGCAGACCATCGGAATAATTTTTGGCTTGTGCAAACCAAATAGAATGATGACCTTGGGTTGTACCAAGTCTGAAACCAAGTGGATTTATTTTTTGTCCCATAATCCCCCCCCCTTATCCATATAAT